TTGCAAGAGAACTTTTTTTATAAAAAGTGAATTTTTTTTTTTTTACTTTATTGAATATTTTTTTAGAATGGCCTTAAAATAAAATTTGTAATTAAATTATATTTAAAATTAATTATCCATCACAATTTTTTATTTTTTCTTTATATAATATTATATATATATATATTTATTTATTATAATAATAATAAATATTTAATTATTATTATTATTTTAATATAAATAATCATGAGATTAATAAAATGCTTCTATACTTTTATCCATCTACTTAATAATAGAAAGAGATCTCACCGAATATCGATATTTAAATCAGGAATACAGATAAATATATAAACGATCGTCCTATAAGATCTCAAAGCCTTTTTTTGATTTAGTTAAATTTGAATGTTTAATAGACATAATAATTATCTAAATTATTGTTAGTTAATAAACTATTTTTGTTAATTATTAAACATATATTTTTATATAATTAAAAATAGTTTAATGAATAAACAATATATATATATATATATAGAATTTAGAGGGAAATAAATACAAATTAAAAAATAAGGACCATAAAAAATTTAGGTACAATAAAGTAATAAAAAAATACAATATCCTATTTTATTAGAAAAAAAAAATTAATTGAATTTAACGAATAAATAATAACTAAATTTAATTAGAAACAAAAATAAAATTTTTATGAAAATTAAATTTAAGAGTATATTCATTATAAATTGATTAAAACATCAATATCTATCTTTTTTTGAAGAAAAAAAAAAAAAAGCTAGACATTGATTTGAGTTTTTAATAAATTTAATTAAATTATATTTAAATACAATTTAGTTGAAATAAATAAAAAAAATTTTTATTTATATGTTAAATATTTGTTTTGCGGCGTGATTTTTTTGCTTGATGAATTTTGGTTTAAAAATTTATATAAAAAAGATTAATTAGAATTTTTTTTTTAAAAAAAAAATTAAAAAAAAAATTAAATTAGTTATCCAGAAATTAAATTTTAATAAAATAGAGGGAAGATATTTTATTAAATAAAATTTTCGAATATTAATCTTTTTTAATTATAAATTAAATAAAATTAAATTTAAAATTAAAATATATTAGTGATAAATTAAGTTTTTTTAATGTTGGGAAGGCATTAAATAAATTTAATTTTAAAAATTAATTTTTTTTAATGTTGGGGAGGCATTAAATAAATTTAAAGGGGGGGGGGGGTTTGTTTAAAATAAAAAATATTATTTTTAAAAATAATAAAAAAAAAAAAAAAAAAAAAAAAAAAAAAAAAAAAAAATAAAAAAATAAAAAAAAAAAAAAAAAAAAAAAAAAAAAAAAAAAAAAAAAAAAAAAAAAAAAAAAAAAAAAAAAAAAAAAAAAAAAAAAAAAAAAAAAAAAAAAAAAAAAAAAAAAAAAAAAAAAAAAAAAAAAAAAAAAAAAAAAAAAAAAAATAAAAAAAAAAAAAAAAAAAAAAAAAAAAAAAAAAAAAAAAAAAAAAAAAAAAAAAAAAAAAAAAAAAAAAAAAAAAAAAAAAAAAAAAAAAAAAAAAAAAAAAAAAAAAAAAAAAAAAAAAAAAAAAAAAAAAATAAAAAAAAAAAAAAAAAAAAAAAAAAAAAAAAAAAAAAAAAAAAAAAAAAAAAAAAAATAAAAAATTAATATAAAATTATTTATTAAAAATTTATAAATTAAATTATAATTTTAGTTAATAGGGAAGATTTATTGAGTTCAATAAGTTATTAATTAAATTTTATATTTAATGTGTTAATTTCACTACTATTTTTTATAAAAACTAGGAAGAATTCGATTTTTTTTTATATTTATGTGTTCACTAAGATAATTATATATATAAATTAATTTTTTGATAATATATTTATATTTAATTAGAAAAGTTTTATTCTAGCTGATAAATTTATTATAAATATATTTTACATGTAAATTATTGTAAGATTAAATAATTAATTCTTAAAGATAAATTATATATTTTAATTCACAGTATTTAATTTTAATTTTTTTTTAAATAAATTTAGAATTAGTAATATTTTAAAGTATTGGTTAATATCGTGCCAGCTACCGCGGTTATACGAAAAATGCAAATAAATTATTTTAGTAAATAGTTAATTTTTTTTTATTTAAATTTAATTAATAAATTATTAGGTGAAATTTTAATTTATTGAAATTTTTATATAATAATATGAAACTATGAAATTTAAATATTAAACTAGGATTAGATACCCTATTATTTTAAATGTAAATTAAGTTATTAAAGTAGTAATAGATATAATCTTGAAACTTAAAGAATTTGGCGGTGTTTTAGTCTATTCAGAGGAACCTGTTCCGTAATCGATAATCCACGTTTTACCTTACTTAATTTAGTAATCAATATGTATACCGTCGTCATTAGAATGTCCTAAAAGGGAAAAAATTTTCTTAATATAAAAATATATTTGATGTCAGATCAAGGTGCAGTTTATAGTTAAGTGGAAATGGGTTACAATAATTAAATTTATATGAATTATAAAATGAAATTTTTATATGAAAGTGGATTTGATAGTAAATAAATAAATTAAAATTTATTGATTTTAGCTCTAAAACATGCACACATCGCCCGTCGCTCTCGTTATTTAAAATGAGATAAGTCGTAACATAGTAGGTGTACCGGAAGGTGTATCTAGAAAGACAAATTAGAGCTTGATAAGTTAAGCATTTCATTTACATTGAAAAGTTATCGTGCAATTCGGTTTAGTTTGATAATAAAAAATTATTAATTTTATTTGATTAAAAGAATTATTTAATAAAATCAATTTTATAAATAAAAATTTTAGTATTGGATAAAAAAAAAATAATTTAAATTATAGTTAATTAGTATTGTAAAAGAAAATTGAAATATTTGAAAATAAATTAATTTAAAAGTAAATTTTAAATATTGTACCTTGTGTATCAGGGTTTATTAATTAAAATATAAGTATATTATATTTCCCGATTTTAAGAGATCTAATAATATATTTTAGTTTACGTTTTATAGTAATTAAAAATATATTATTTGAAATGAAACGTTATTCGTTCTTAATTATATCTGGTTTTTTAAGAAATAAATTTAATTTAGATAATAAAAAATATTTATTTATTTATTAAAAATAAATAGTTTTTATTATTAATATTTTAAGGGATAAGCTTTAAAGTATTTCCTATAATTATTATTATAGTTTAAAAATTATAGGCTTAGAAATAGTCATTAATTTAAAAAATGTTATAATTTATTTTAAATTAAAAATAATTTTTATTAATTTGGGTGTTTTATTGAAATATATTTTATAATAATGATAAAATAATAATAATGATAAAATTAGTATAAATAAATTGTAAGTTTTAAATTAATTTATTAGGTTAAATTAAGGAACTCGGCAAATAAACGCTCGCCTGTTTAACAAAAACATGTCTTTTAGAAAATAATTTAAAGTCTAATCTGCCCACTGATATTTTAAAGGGCCGCGGTATTTTGACCGTGCAAAGGTAGCATAATAATTAGTCTTTTAATTGAAGGCTAGAATGAATGATTGAACGAGGTGTTGACTGTCTCAATTTAAATGAAATTATAATTTAACTTTTAAGTTAAAAGGCTTAAATTTAATTAAAGGACGAGAAGACCCTATAGAGCTTTATATTTATATAATAATTTATTTATAGAAATTTTTAAATTTTATTAAAATAAATATTTTGTTGGGGTGACAGGAAGATTAATTAAACTCTTTTTATTTTATAACAAAGATTATTGAATTATTGATCCAGTTTTACTGATTATAAGACTAAGTTACCTTAGGGATAACAGCGTTATTTTTTTTGAGAGTTCTTATCGACAAGAAAGATTGCGACCTCGATGTTGGATTAAGGGTTATTTTTGGGTGTAGAAGTTCAAAGTTTAGGTCTGTTCGACCTTTGAATCCTTACATGATCTGAGTTCAGACCGGCGTAAGCCAGGTCGGTTTCTATCCTTAATAATAAATGAATATTTTAGTACGAAAGGACCAAATATTAAGAATAATTTCTTTTAAGATGATTATTAATAATTTATATTACTTTGGCAGATTAGTGCTATGAATTTAGAATTCATTTATGTAATTTTTTTTTACAGGTAATACTTGATGATAGTTGATTTTATTATACCTTTAGTGGGCAGTTTATTATTAATTATTTGTGTTTTAGTAGGAGTTGCTTTTTTAACTTTAATAGAACGAAAAGTTTTAGGTTATATTCAAATTCGAAAAGGGCCTAATAAAGTAGGATTTATAGGAATTCCTCAACCTTTTTGTGATGCTATTAAATTATTTACAAAGGAACAAACATATCCTGTTTTATCAAATTATGTAAGTTATTATTTTTCTCCTATTTTTAGTTTATTTTTATCATTAATAGTATGATTAGTAATACCTTATTTTACAAATTTATATATTTTTAATTTGGGTTTAATATTTTTTTTATGTTGTACAAGTTTGGGTGTTTATACAGTAATAATTGCTGGGTGGTCATCAAATTCTAATTATGCTTTATTAGGAGGATTGCGAGCTGTAGCTCAAACTATTTCTTATGAAGTAAGTTTAGCTTTGATTTTGTTATCTTTTGTTTTTTTAATTAGAGACTATAATTTATTAGTTTTTTATGTTTATCAAAATTATATTTGATTTATTATTATTACTTTTCCATTAGCTTTATCTTGGTTTGCTTCTTGTTTAGCAGAAACTAATCGAACTCCTTTTGATTTTGCTGAAGGAGAATCTGAATTAGTTTCTGGATTTAATGTAGAGTATAGAAGAGGGGGATTTGCATTAATTTTTTTAGCAGAGTATGCTAGTATTTTATTTATAAGAATATTATTTAGTGTAATTTTTTTAGGATGTGATTTAATATCTTTTATATTTTTTGTTAAATTAACTTTTTTATCTTTTTTATTTATTTGAGTACGTGGCACTTTACCTCGATTTCGATATGATAAATTAATATATTTAGCTTGAAAAAGATTTTTACCTTTAGCTTTAAATTATTTAATTTTTTTTTTAGGTTTAAAAATTTTATTAATTTATTTATATTAATGAAATATTTTTAGTAAAGTCAATAGAAAAATTGAATTTCTATCTTATGTTTTCAAAACATATGCTTATTCAAGCTCATTAACTAATTTAATAAATTATCTCAAAATTTTCTTATTAAGGGATTAATTAAATAATATAGAAAATATAATACTGTTAAAATTTGTCCTGTAATTACGTAAGGTTCTTCTACTGGACGTGCTCCAATTCAAGTTAATAAAATTACAATAATTAATATTGATCAAAATAAAATTTGATTTAATGGATAAAATTGAATTCCTTGAAATTTACTTAAATGAGTAAAAGGTAAAATTATTAAAATAGCAATTGATAGTACTAAAGCAATTACTCCCCCAAATTTATTTGGAATTGATCGTAAAATAGCATAAGCAAATAAAAAATATCATTCAGGTTGAATATGTACAGGAGTGACTAAAGGATTAGCAGGAGTAAAATTATCTGGATCTCCTAATAAATATGGATTTAAAAGAGTTAAGATTGTTAATGTTATTAAAAGAATAAAGAATCCTGTTAAATCCTTAAAAGTATAATAAGGGTGAAATGGAATTTTATCTAAATTTCTATTTAATCCTAAGGGATTATTTGATCCTGTTTGATGTAAAAATAATAAATGAATTATTGTTATGGCGGCTACAATAAAAGGTAATAAAAAATGAAAAGTAAAGAATCGTGTCAATGTAGCATTATCTACTGCAAATCCTCCTCATAATCATTGAACTAATTCTGTTCCTAAATAAGGAATAGCAGATAATAAATTAGTAATAACTGTAGCTCCTCAAAATGATATTTGACCTCAAGGTAATACATATCCTATAAAAGCTGTTCCTATTACTAAAAATAATAAAATAACTCCTACTATTCAAGTAGGTGTAAATAAAAATGAATTATAATATATTCCTCGTCCTACATGTAAATATAAACAAATAAAAAAAAATGAAGCTCCATTTGCATGAAGAGTTCGTAAAAGTCAACCATAATTTACGTCTCGACAAATATGAGTAATTCTATCAAATGCTAAGTCAATGTGAGCTGTATAATGTATTGCTAAAAATAATCCTGTAATAATTTGAATAATTAAACATAAGCCTAATAAAGATCCGAAGTTTCATCAAGTAGAAATATTTGATGGTGCTGGTAGATCAACTAAAGCATTATTTGCAATTTTAAATAAGGGATGGTGTGATCGAATAGGTTTATTCATTAGTTTTTTTGTCGAAGAGGACCGTAAAAAATATTTGTAATTTTAACAACTACAATTAATGTTAAAAATAAATAATTAATTAATATAATAGTAATAAATCTTGTTGGAAAATTATAAAGTTTAGTTAAATTTAAAGAAGTTTCATTAATATTTGAAAAAGAAATATTAGTTATGTTTTCTATGTCAAAATTTAAAAAATTGAAAATTCATAAATTTTGATCAATAATAAAAAATATTATTATTCTAATTATTATGATGAAAATTGTTAAAAATGTTAGTTTAGAAGAGAAATTAAATATTTCATTTGAAGCTAATCTTGTTATATAAATAAATAAAATTAATATTCCCCCTAAAAATACTAAAAATAAAATGTATGAAAATCAAAAAGTTTTTGTAATTAATCCAGTAATTAAACAAATCAATAAGGTTTGAATTAATAATACAAGTCCTATTGCTAAAGGGTGATTCATTTGTGTAAAAATTACACTAAAAATTATTCTTAGAGATAAAAATAAAAATTGAAAAATATCAGAGAATAGTTTAATTAAAATATTAGTTTTGGGGATTAATGATAAAGAATGTTCTTTTTCTCTGAAGCCTTAGAAAAATAAATTTTATTTTTGGTTTACAAGACCAATGTTTTTTGTAAACTACTAAGACTAATGATAATATACATTTTAATAGCTATTGTTATATTTTTAAGAGGTATTTTAGTATTTTCTTCAAAACGAAAGCATTTATTAGTTACTTTATTAAGATTAGAATTTATTGTATTAAGATTATTTTTTATTATGTTTATATTTTTAAATTTGTATAATTATGAAACTTATTTTTCAATAATATTTTTAGTTTTTAGAGTTTGTGAAGGAGCTTTAGGTTTATCAATTTTAGTTTCAATGATTCGTACTCATGGAAATGATTTTTTTCAATCTTTTAGTATTTTACAATGTTAAAATTTTTTATTGCTTTATTATTTATAATCCCTATATGTTTTTTAAAAAATAGTTATTGAATGGTTCAAAATGTTTTATTTATTATTACCTTTATATTTATAAGATTTGGGTTTTATTTGTCTTATTGAGGAAATTTAAGATATTTTATAGGTTGTGATTTAATATCTTATGGTTTAATTTTATTAAGTTTTTGAATTTGTACTTTAATATTTACTGCTAGAGAATCTATTAATAAAAATAATTTTTATAAAAATTATTTTAGTTTAATAATTTTGATATTATTAATTTTATTATATTGTACTTTTAGAAGTTTTAATTTATTTATATTTTATTTGTTTTTTGAAGGAAGATTAATTCCTACTTTATTTTTAATTATTGGGTGAGGGTATCAGCCAGAACGTCTTCAAGCGGGAGTTTATTTACTTTTTTATACTTTATTAGCTTCCTTACCTTTATTATTAGGAATTTTTTATATTTATAAAAGAAGTGGGTCTTTTAATGTTTTTATATTAAATAATTTAAATTATTTAAATTTTTTAATATATTTATGTATAATTATAGCTTTTTTAGTCAAAATACCTATATTTTTAGTTCATTTATGATTACCAAAAGCTCATGTAGAAGCACCTGTTGCAGGATCAATAATTTTAGCTGGGGTATTATTAAAATTAGGAGGTTATGGTTTATTACGTATTTTTATATGTTTATCAATTTTAGGTTTAAAATTTAATTTTATTTGAATTGGGTTAAGTTTGTGTGGAGGAGTTTTAGTTAGTTTAATTTGTTTACGTCAAACTGATTTAAAGTCATTAATTGCATATTCTTCTGTAGCTCATATAGGTATTGTGTTAGGGGGATTAATAACAATAAATTATTGAGGATTTTGTGGTTCATATAGTTTAATAATTGCTCATGGATTATGTTCATCTGGTTTATTTTGTCTTGCTAATATTTCTTATGAACGTTTAGGTAGACGAAGTTTATTAATTAATAAGGGATTAATAAATTTTATACCAAGAATAACTTTATGATGATTTTTATTAAGTTCATCTAATATAGCTGCTCCTCCTTCTTTAAATTTATTAGGAGAAATTAGTTTATTAAATAGAATTATTTCTTGATCTTGGGTTTCAATAATTTCTTTAATATTATTATCTTTTTTTAGAGCGGCTTATACTTTATATTTATTTTCTTATAGACAACATGGGAAATTTTATTCTGGTTTATATTCTTGTTCAATAGGGTATTCTCGAGAATATTTATTATTATTTCTTCATTGATTTCCTTTAAATTTATTAATTTTAAAAAGAGAATTTTGTATACTTTGATTATACTTAAATAGTTTAATATAAAACATTGATTTGTGATATCAAAAATATGAGTCATCATTTTAGGTCATTATAAAAGTTTTATCTATTTGTTTAATTAGTTTTATTATTTTATTTTTTATTAGTTTAATTTGTTTTTGTAGAGGTATTTATTTTTTATTAAATAATTTCGTTTATTTTATTGAGTGAGAATTATTAAGTTTAAATTCTTCTTCAATTGTTATAACTTTTTTATTTGATTGAATATCTTTTTTATTTATAAGATTTGTTTTATTTATTTCTTCTTTAGTTATTTTTTATAGAAAAGAATATATAAGAGAAGATATTAATATTAATCGTTTTATTTTATTAGTGTTAATATTTGTTTTATCTATAATATTATTAATTATTAGTCCTAATTTAATTAGTATTTTATTAGGTTGAGATGGTTTAGGTTTAGTATCTTATTGTTTAGTTATTTATTATCAAAATGTAAAATCTTATAATGCAGGAATATTAACAGCTTTATCTAATCGAATTGGAGATGTAATACTTTTATTAGCAATTGCTTGAATATTGAATTTTGGAAGTTGAAATTATATTTTTTATTTAGAATGTATAAAAAATAATTTTGAAATAATATTAATTGGATTATTAGTAATAGTAGCTGCTATGACAAAAAGAGCTCAAATTCCTTTTTCTTCTTGATTACCTGCGGCTATAGCAGCTCCTACTCCAGTTTCAGCTTTGGTTCATTCATCTACGTTAGTTACTGCAGGTGTTTACTTATTGATTCGATTTAATATCTTATTAATTGATACTTATTTAGGAAAGTTTTTACTTTTGATTTCTGGTTTAACTATATTTATAGCAGGTTTAGGTGCAAATTTTGAATTTGATTTGAAAAAAATTATTGCTTTATCTACTTTAAGTCAATTAGGATTAATAATAAGAATTTTATCTATAGGATTTGCAAAGTTAGCTTTTTTTCATTTATTAACTCATGCTTTATTTAAAGCTTTATTATTTATATGTGCTGGGTCTGTTATTCATAACATAAAGGATTCTCAAGATATTCGAAATATAGGAAATTTAGTTAGTCAAATACCGTTAACTTCAAGTTGTTTTAATATTGCTAATTTAGCTTTATGTGGAATACCTTTTTTAGCTGGATTTTATTCAAAGGATTTAATTTTAGAAATTGTTTGTTTATCAAATTTAAATATATTTAGATTTTTTTTATATTTTTTTAGAACTGGTTTAACAGTGTGTTATTCTTTTCGTTTGGTTTATTATTCTATAAATGGAGATTTTAATAGAAGAAGTTTACATCCTTTAAATGATGAAGGATGAGTAATACTTCGAGGTATACTTGGATTATTAATTATAGCAGTTTTAGGGGGAAGAATTTTAAGATGATTAATTTTTCCTAATCCAAGAATAATTTGTTTACCTATTTATTTAAAATTATTAGCTTTATTTGTGAGAATATTAGGGGGTTGATTTGGATATGAAATTTCTAAATTTTCTTTAAGATGAACTTTAAAGTCATTGAGTTTATATTCAATTAGAATTTTTTTTGGGTCAATATGAAATATACCAATTATTTCTACTATTATAATTAATTATTATCCTTTAAAATTAGGACAGTTAACAATTAAAAGTGGAGATCAAGGTTGAAGTGAATATTTTGGAGGTCAAAAAATTTATTTAAATCTTAAATCAAATTCAGTTTTTAATCAATTTTTACAAAATAATGATTTAAAAATTTATTTAATTAGATTTGTATTTTGAATTATTATTTTAATATTTTTATATATTTATTCAAATAGCTTATATTTAGAGCGTGACACTGAAGATGTTAATGAGATTTTTGTAATCTTTGAATATCTATAAAGATATAAAATCTTATTTTTACAGTGAAAATGTAATGTTTTAATTAAACTATATAAATAGAAATATTAATGGAATTAAACCACTAAAGAAAAAAGTTAGCAGCTTTTTCTTGAACTTCATATTTCCTTAATTGGAATTAAAAATTCAATATTATCATTAACAGTGATATGCCTCTTTTTTTTGGCTTCAATTAAAGAATAAGGATAATAATTATCTAATATTAGGTCGAAACTAATTGCAATATATCGCTTCAATATTCTAAGACGGATTGATCTAATCAATACCTTTTGAATGCAAATCAAATGTTATATTTAACTACGGTCCTTGTTAATTGGCTCATTCTAATGCTCCTTGATTTCATTCATGATATAATCCAAGTAATAAAATAATTAAAAAAAATAATCCAACTGAGCTTCATATTATAATATTTGAAAATGAAAAAATTATAATTATTGGTAATAAAAGTGCAATTTCTACATCGAAAATTAAGAAAATTACAGCAATTAAAAAAAATCGTAAAGAAAAAGGTAAGCGAGCTGAACTTTTAGGGTCAAATCCACATTCAAATGGGGATCTTTTTTCTCGGTCAATAATTGTTTTTTTTGATAAAATTGAAGCTAACATTATTACAACTATAGATAAAGAAATTAGTACAATAGATATAAAAAAAATAATAATAATTACTTATACTAAATTATATTTAGTCCTTATGATTGGAAGTCATATATACTTTTATACTATATAAGTATCTACCTCATCAATAAATAGAGATATATAAAAATAATCAAACAACATCAACAAAATGTCAATATCAAGCAGCAGCTTCAAAACCAAAATGGTGATTATTAGAAAAATGATAAAATATATGTCGAATTAAACATACTAATAAAAAAGTTGTTCCGATAATTACGTGTAATCCATGGAATCCTGTTGCTATAAAAAAAGTTGATCCATAAACTGAGTCTGAAATTGTAAAAGATGCTTCAACATATTCGTATCCTTGGAGAATAGAAAAATAAATACCTAAGATTACAGTTAATAATAAACCTTGGAAAGTTTGTGAGTGATTACCTTCTATTAAACCATGATGTGCTCATGTTACTGTTATTCCAGAAGATAATAAGATAGCAGTATTTAAAAGAGGAATTTGAAATGGATTAAAAGCATAAATTCCAATAGGAGGTCAAATAGCTCCTAGTTCAATTGCTGGAGATAATCTTCTATGAAAAAAAGCTCAAAAAAAAGAAATAAAAAAAAATACTTCTGAAATAATAAATAAAATTATTCCTCATCGTAAACCTAAAGTTACTACTAATGTATGAAGGCCTTGAAAGGTTCCTTCTCGAGAAATGTCTCGTCATCATTGATATATTGTTAATAAAGTAATAATTAATCCTAATAATAATAAATCTGGATTAAATTGATGAAATCATTTAACTATTCCTGAGACTGTAATTATAGCTCCTAAAGCTCCTGTTAAAGGTCAAGGGCTATAGTCTACTAAATGAAAGGGGTGATTTGCATGAGTTGACATTAGTTAACTTCTCTAGAATATAAAGTTCTTAATACTGCGAACACATAAGATTGAATAATAGCTACAGCACATTCAAGAACTAATAAAGCAATTTGAGCAATAATTAATAATGATAAAATTGAATAAGATAATGAAGGACCTGTATTTCCAAGTAAAGTTAATAGTAAGTGACCGGCAATTATATTAGCAGCTAATCGAACGGCTAAAGTTCCAGGACGAATAATATTTCTAATAGTTTCGATACACACTATAAAAGGTATTAAAATAGCAGGAGTTCCTTGAGGGACTAGATGAGCAAATATATGTTGGGTATGATTAATTCAACCATAAATTATAAATCTTAATCATAAAGGTAAAGCTAATGCTAAAGTTAGGGTTAGATGACTTGAACTTGTAAAAATGTATGGAAATAATCCTAAAAAATTATTAAATAAAATAATAGAAAATAAAGAAATAAATATAAATGATCTACCTACATGTCCTGTTGGGCCAAGTAAAGTTTTAAATTCGTTATGAAGAGTAATTATAATATTATTTCAAATTAAATTATAACGAGATGGAATTAGTCAATATAAGGAAGGAATTATTAAAAGTCCTAAAAAAGTTCTTATTCAGTTTAAAGATAGATTTAAAATATTTGTTGAAGGATCAAAAACAGAAAATAAATTAGTTATCATTTTCAATTTAAAGATAAAGAAGAAATTTTATTAATTTCTTTAATATTAGTAGATTTAGGGGTATAAGCATAATAATTTATTATATTAAATAATAGTAAAGTTATTGAAAATATAATAAATAAACTTAATCAATTGATTGGGGCTATTTGTGGAATTAAAGAATATTAGATTATTACTAATAATTTTAGCTTGACATACTAATGTTAATTTAACTAATTCTTTCATTAGAAGTAGATGCTAGCCTACTATTGAGTGGTTTAAGAGACCAATACTTGCTTTCAGTCATCTAATGAGGCAGCTCTTATTGCTGAAATTCATTTAATAAATGTTTTTGTTGAGACTCTTTCAATAACAATAGGTATAAATCTATGATTAGCTCCACAAATTTCAGAACATTGACCAAAAAATAATCCAGGTCGGTTAATTAAAAAACTAGTTTGATTTAGTCGTCCAGGAGTTGCATCAACTTTTACTCCTAATGCAGGAATAGTTCATGAGTGGAGAACATCTGCAGCTGATACTAGTATTCGAATTTGAGTATTTATAGGTAAAACTGCTCGATTATCAACATCTAATAATCGAAATCCATCAGTTTCTAATTCATTTGATGGAATTATGTATGAATCAAATTCTAATGCAATAAAATCAGAATATTCATAACTTCAATATCATTGATGTCCAATAGTTTTTAATGTAATAGCTGGATCTCTTACTTCATCTAATAAGTATAGTAATCGTAAAGAAGGTAGTGCAATAAAAATTAGTGTAATAGCAGGAAGAATTGTTCAAATAACTTCAATTCCTTGTCTTTCTAATAAATATCGATTTGTATAAGTATTAAAAAATAATGATCTTATTATATATCCTACTAGAACTGTAATTATAATTACAATTAGTATTGTATGATCATGAAAAAATGTTAATTGTTCTATTAAAGGAGAAGCTCTATTTTGTAAACCTAAATTTCTTCATGTTGACATTAATTTTCTAATAAAAGAAAAATCTTTATATATAGAGCTTAAATCTATTGCACTAATCTGCCATATTAGAAGTTAGATAATATTGGTAATTCAGAATAACTATGTTCAGCAGGTGGTATATTTTGATATCATTCAATAGAAGTTGATAAATTAATAGGATAAAGAATTGATCGATTAGTAATTATACTTTCTCAAATAATAAATAAGAATATTAAAACTCCAATAAAAGAAATAATTCTACCAATTGATGAAACAATATTTCAAGTTGTATATGCATCCGGATAATCTGAGTATCGTCGAGGTATTCCTGCTAATCCTAAAAAATGTTGAGGAAAAAAAGTTAAATTTACTCCAATAAATATAATTAAAAATTGAGTTTTTAATCATTGAGGATTTATAGCTAATCCCGTAAAAAGAGGATATCAATGAATGAATCCTGCTATAATTGCAAAAACTGCTCCTATTGATAAAACATAGTGAAAATGAGCTACTACATAATATGTATCGTGAAGAATAATATCTAATGAAGAATTAGCTAAAATAACTCCAGTTAATCCTCCAACAGTAAATAAAAATACAAATCCAAGTGCTCATAATAAAGAAGGACTATAAGTAAATTGTGATCCATGTAACGTTGCTAATCAACTGAAAATTTTAATTCCAGTTGGAACTGCGATAATTATTGTAGCCGATGTAAAATAAGCTCGTGTATCAACATCCATACCTACTGTAAATATATGATGAGCTCATACAACAAATCCTAATAAACCAATTGCTAATATTGCATAAATTATTCCTAAAGTTCCAAAAGTTTCCTTTTTACCAGATTCTTGAGAAATAATATGAGAAATTATTCCAAATCCTGGAAGAATTAAAATATAAACTTCTGGATGTCCAAAAAATCAAAATAAATGTTGATATAAAATTGGGTCTCCTCCTCCTGCAGGATCAAAAAATGACGTGTTAAGATTTCGATCAGTAAGGAGTATTGTAATAGCACCAGCTAAAACAGGTAAAGATAAGAGTAAAAGTAAAGCAGTAATGGCTACGGATCATACAAATAATGGTATTCGGTCTAATGTTATTCCTGTAGATCGTATATTAATTACTGTAGTAATAAAATTTACTGCTCCTAAAATAGAAGAGATTCCGGCTAAATGAAGAGAAAAAATTGCTAAGTCAACTGAAGCTCCTGCATGAGCAATAGTTGATGATAATGGAGGGTATACTGTTCAACCAGTTCCAGCTCCATTTTCAACTAAAGAGCTAGTGAGTAATAATGTTAAAGAAGGAGGTAAAAGTCAGAATCTTATATTATTTATTCGAGGAAAGGCTATATCAGGTGCTCCTAATATTAAAGGAACTAATCAATTACCAAAACCTCCAATTAAAATAGGTATAACTATAAAAAAAATTATTACAAAAGCATGAGCTGTTACGATTACATTAAAAATTTGGTCGTCTCCAATTAAAGCACCAGGTTGGCCTAATTCTGCTCGAATTAGTAATCTTAAAGATGTTCCTACTATTCCTGATCAGGCTCCAAAAATAAAATATAAAGTTCCAATATCTTTATGATTTGTTGAAAAAAGCCATTTTCGCAATGGATAAAATGGCTGAAATTTAGGCATTAAATTGTAAATTTAATAATGAGATCTTTTCTCTTTTATCAATTTTAAGCTTTATAGTCAATTATGACATTAGACTGCAATTCTAAAGGAGTGTTTTATACTAAAGCTTAAAGATAATTCTTTATTGATAATTTTGAAGACTACTAGTTTAATTAACTTAAAACCTTCTTTTTTTTAAAAAATATTGAATATTAAAGTGATTAAAAATAATCCTGCAATTGAAAAAATTGATAAAATAAGCATATAATAATTTAAATTATTTTGATTTAAATTGAAAATTCATTTAGGTTCAGCATTTGCTATTATAAATGAAGAGTAAGTAACTCGTAAATAAAAATACAGTGTAATTAAAGTTATAGTTACTATGATTGAAATTAGAAAAATATGATTTCTTTCAACTAAATTTTGAATAATAATTCATTTTGGTAAAAATCCTAAGAAAGGGGGAAGACCTCCTAAAGATAATAAAGAAATTACTAAACAAAATTTAACAAGAGAAGAATTAGAAAGAGAGAATATTTGATTTAGATGGAATATTTTAAATAAATTGAATAAGGAAACGATTGATAAGGATAAAAATGAATATAAGATAAAATAAATAAAAAATAAATTTTCTCCTGTTATTAAAGCTGCGAGTATTCAACCAATATGATTAATTGATGAATAAGCTATTAATTTTCGAAGAGAGGTTTGATTTAAACCTCCAAGAGATCCTACTATTACTGAAATAAGGATAATAATAAAAATGATATCTTTTTCTCAGCAATAAGAAATTAATATTAAAGGTGCAATTTTTTGTCACGTTATTAATATAAATCTATTTATTCAATTTAATCCTTCTATAACTCCAGGAAATCAAAAATGAAAAGGAGCTGCTCCTATTTTTAATAGGAGTGAAGAATTAATTATTAAATTAATAATATAATTACTTTCTGGGAAGAAAAAAGCAAAAAAATTATTTTGATTTAATAGGATAATTGAGAATAAAAGAGTAGATGATGCTAAAGCTTGAGTTAAAAAATATTTTAATGAGGCTTCTGTAGCTATTAAATTATTTGAATTAGAAATCAAAGGAATGAATGACAATAAATTAATTTCTAAGCCTATTCAGGCTCCTATTCAAGAATTTGAAGAAATTGAAATTAAAGTTCCTCTAATTAAAGTTATTAAAAATAAAAATTTAGAAGGATTTAAAAACATTAAAAAGAAGAAGATTTATAACTTCTATAATTAGGGTATGAACCTAATAGCTTAATTAGCTTATCTTTTTTTAGAAATTTATATTTTGGTGTAAGATGCACGAAAGTTTTTGATACTTTTAGAAATAGTTTAATTCTATTAAATATAATGAAGGTAAAAGTTAATTTTACTTGATTTACCCTATCAAGATAATCCTTTAGTCAGGCACTTCATT